TATAACAATTCTGTTTGTAGGAACAAAAAAAAGAGAAGCAAATCTATTTTATACCCGATAAGTACCAATCCGCAACGGGTAGCTGACTCCATTTTCTATGAACGAACACATAGAAATTTGTTCATCATTCAAAGGACTTATTCGTAATAATTTGACTCTATTCGATTTGTCTTCCTTAATATTTTATATATTTCTTTTTTCTATTTTTAAAAAATTTTTCTAAATTCTAAATAGAAATTCTAATAGAAATCCACGTATAAAATATTACAAAATATTACGAAAATATTAGTAAATTATAAAGGTCAATATTCTTAAAACAAAAAATTCATTGTTACGTTTTCATCTCAAAGTGAAATAGAGTACTTAATCTTTTTTCTTTCATTTAATGCCTATTGGTGTCCCAAAAGTCCCTTTTAGACATCCTGGAGAAGACGATTCACTTTGGATTGACTTATAGTGCGACTTGTCAGATATATTGGGTCATACGGAATTCCCCCGTTCTCTCACCCGATTGAGATATCCCTCTGTTTCGCCCAAGAAAGATTGATTAAATCATCAAAAATTTGAAGCGTGAAGTGCAATCAAGTTCAATTAAATCTATGCTTTTGAGGTACTCAAATTAATATTATCAATTAGAATACTTTATGGTTGCCTTGTTTAGACCAACAAAATGAAATATCCAGACTCCGTTTAGCAAATCCAATTGGTAATATATCTATTATCATTACTACTTGTATCATATTCTATATTAGAAATTTTTTATAAATTTTGATTCGAACTGAAAATCATATTCAATCGAATAAAATAATATAATGAATACGTCAAATATTTGACAGAAACGTTAAATGAATTAAAAAAAACAAAATTGTAACAAAAAGACGCGGTATTAGAGCATTTGCCCTATATGTGCAAATAAAAATCGGGCAGATCTTTACTCGGAGTAGAGCACAAACCTAAAAGAATTGAAGAAGCCCACTCAGGAACAAGAGAATGCCATCGTGATTTGAATTCAATCACAATGAACGAATACATCAATAAGAAGTTAATTTGATAAGTTTAATTAATTTTTTTGTAAGTAAACGTGTCAAAACTCATCTTTCTTAAAAAATAGAAGAAAAGCCCCCGCATTCAAAATAAAGATTCAAAATAAAGGTTAACAAAGTACTCACTATCAAAAAAAAGCAGGGCTAGAATCTAAACATTGATTCTTTTTTTTATTTTCGTTATTTTTGGCGAACCGTATGCATCAAAAGGTGCATGTACGGTTTCTAGAGGATAGAATTTTATCCTAATCAACCGACTTTATCGAGAAAGGTTACTTTTTTTAGGTCAAGGTGTTGATAGTGAGATCTCGAATCAACTTATTGGTCTTATGGTATATCTGAGTATAGAGAGCGAGACCAAAGATTTGTATTTGTTTATAAACTCTCCTGGCGGATGGGTAATACCCGGAGTAGCTATTTATGATACTATGCAATTTGTGCGACCAGATGTACAAACAATATGCATGGGATTAGCTGCTTCAATGGGATCTTTTATTCTGGTCGGAGGAAAAATTACCAAACGTTTAGCATTCCCTCATGCTTGGCGCCAATGGGTTTTTATTTGAAATGAAAGAAAAAAAACTATGCCTTCGCCATATGAAATATAAATATTAAGTAATAATAGCATGGCATTTCGAATTCGATATAGATATAAGAAATTTTTTTTAAACATTAAATTATGTATCGAAAGAGTCGTATGGGATATTAAGGGCCTTTCTGATTTTATTCTATCAGGAACCTCTTTCAGCGTCACAAACATTTTTGTTTTCGCACCGGAGGGCTCTTAACACTATTTATGTTATGAAAGAGTACAAAAAAAATTATGAAAGAGTACAAAAAAAAGGTTCTATTATTATTTAATATAATATTATTTTTTTTTTCAACTAAAAAAAAAAAAGAAACTTTGGGATTGCTAAATCACTGATAAAATAAAGCAACGGGACCACCATAGTATTTTTGCTTTTTACCTCTTCCCAAGGAAAGGGTGGTTATTGGAGCATTTGCTGATTTAAGCCTAGATTTTTTTCGATGAAAGGTAAAATAAAAGTGAATTCTAGTGTGAAGCCGTATGCAATGTACAAACAATAACAATGCCTGTACGGTTGTTCAATTCTATCGTCTTTTCTTATTCTTTTTTATCTCTTCCCGGACCCTTCTTATTTATTATATTTCTATTATTTATATTTATATTATGGGAGCTAGACTAAACCTTTTTTTCTTATATGATCAGGGTAATGATTCATCAACCTATTGCTGGTTTTTATCAGGCACAAATAGCAGAATTTGTCCTGGAAGCAGAAGAACTACTGAAACTGCGTGAAATCATCACAAGGATTTATGCACAAAGAACGGGAAAACCCTTATGGGTTGTATCCGAAGACATGGAAAGAGATGTTTTTATGTCAGCAACAGAAGCCCAAGCTCATGGAATTGTTGATCTTATAGCAGTTGCATAAGAAATAGAAGAAATTTCATGCAAATCGCGATTTGATATTTTTTTTTACCGAAATTTCGATTTAATATTCTATTAATTTAATATTCTATTATTTAATATAGAAAAAATTCAGAATCATACGGTTACGATCGATCTAAACCAGCCCATTATGCATACGATTCAAAATGCCAACTATTAAACAACTTATTAGAAACACACGACAGCCAATTAGAAACGTTACCAAATCCCCCGCTCTTGGGGGATGTCCTCAGCGCCGAGGAACATGTACTAGGGTGTATGTGCGACTTGTTTAGATCATGAGCTTGGACAAAAGAGACAAAAGAAAGAAAAAATTTTTCCACTATCTGTGTCAGTACGGATGAATAGGATAGAATAGAAGAATGCCTTTCATTATCTAAAAAAAAAAAAGATCTATCACATTCGTCTATTGTGTATCAAATTTATGGTTTCATTGGTGCAAATTCAATCACCTCAATTTTCAATTTAAAACAAGAAAGAATTTCCCATTGGTAACAAATGATTATCCATTAAGCAGGGAAAATTTTATTAAAAGTTAACAGGCTGAAAATTTATGCCCCTACTCTTGCAAGAACGGACTAAGAGGGTCAACAAATTAGCTAATCCTCATAATTAAATACCGTTACTATAATAGATAGATTTCCTTGTGAAAGACCTATTACTGGAGAATTCATAGGTAGAGCAAAAGAATGTGAACTGTACACGTTAACAATCGCATTGATTCAATGATTAAATGCAGGAGGGGCTCCGGTGTATAGAGAAGACCTCACCGTTTAAGAAGTAACCATAGAAACTATGGAACCCACTATTTATCTATTTCTATTTACTGCTTATTTATTATATTTTTGTTTGTGTTTGAGACCTAATATCAATACAGTTTCTTATTCTTATTTCGAGACGAAATGTCTCCAAAAAAAAAAAAAAAGAAAAAATCGTGGTTGGGAAGGTTATAGTAGCAAAAGCCGTTGGAATTATTATTTTATACATTGGAAAAATCCGTTTTGTTATTATAGAAAAGGGGAAAAAGAATAACTGAAAGAAAAAAAACCAATTAGTTATTCATCAAAGTTTCGTGTACTCAATGACCAGAATTAGACGAGGATATATAGCCCGGAGACGTAGAACAAAAATTCGTTTATTCGTATCAAGCTTTCGCGGGGCTCATTCAAGACTTACTCGAAGTATTACTCAACAAAAAATAAGAGCTTTGGTTTCGGCCCATCGGGATAGAGATAGACAGAAAAGAACTTTTCGTCGTTTGTGGGTCACTCGGATAAATGCAATAATTCGCGAAAACAAGGTATCCTATAGTTATAGCAGATTAATAAATAATCTGTACAAGAGACAATTGCTTCTTAATCGTAAAATACTTGCACAAATAGCTATATTAAATAGGAATTGTCTTTATACGATTTCCAATGACATTAGAAAATAAGGAAATTGTAAGGAATCCATAGAATTTTTTACATGGAATTTCTTTTAAAGAAATTCCGGGAAGATAGAATAGAAATGAAGGTAGAATAGAAACTCGTACAATAAAATATGATGATAATATGATCAAGTAAAGTAGTCAAACTAAACAAAACATTCAATAAAAAAAACGTTTCTTCTACCCAAATTCGTTTTTTTTTCTTACAACCCGAAAATCAAATTTTGATTTTCATTTTGTTTTTGAACAAAACATCAATCTATGGTTCAATTCGAATTGGAATTGTGATCCCATTTCAATTTGAGTAAGCCTATTTTGCTTGCTGGTTCTAAGATCAGTAATTAGAGTGACCAACTCGCTTTTTTTCAAATTGTTTTTCATTATTAAGAAAAGGTAACAAAGATAAAATACGAGCTTGTTTTATAGCAATAGTAATTAATCGTTGTTGTTTTAAACTCAATCTATTCACCCGTCTAGATAATATTTTTCCTTGTTCACTAATAAATCGACTAATTAAACTCATGTTTCTATAATCAATTCGATCCCCCGATTGGATCGGGGGCAAACGCTTACGAAAAGATCGCTTGGACTTAGGTAAAAGTCGTTTGGATTTATCCATGGTTTGTTTATTCCTTATTTCAAAAATCCTATTTCGTTCAATTGGATCAAAAATGATTTCGAATTCAGAAATAGGATTTGTTTTTTTTTTTTTATTTAATTTATATTTTATATATATATTTAATTATATATTGAATATTTATTATTTAATATTTATTGAATATTTATTATTTAATATATTTTTTTTTAATTATATTCAATTTTAATTAAATAATTAATATTTAATTATTTTCATTTTTATTATTTTATTTTTATTATTTTAATTATATATTTCTATTAATATAATAATTAATATAATAATATTCTATTTTATAGAATATTATAATTAATTTAATAGAATATATTCCTATTCAATAGAATATATTTCTCTATTTATTTAAAATATTTATTTAAAATCTAGTTATTTCTATTTATCTATATATAGAAATAGATATAATTCGAAATATAGAAATAGATATAATTCGAATTTCGAATATATATTAGCGTAATATATTATAGGATAATATATTCTATGCATAATATATTTATTATATTATAGTAAGATAATATATATTCGATAAGATTCTATAGTATTCTTTCTATACTATATTATTCTATACTTAAATTATTCTATACTTAATATCTTCTTTATATCATTGTCATCTTCCTTGAAAAGGTGACACGCAAGCGATAGATTCCATCTATTTCTTTATCTCCCCGTGAATTGTATGTTTGTAACAATAGGGACAGAATTTTCTCAATTCCAATCGACTGGGCGTATTGTGTCGATTCTTTTGCGTAATATATCTCGAAATGCCTGTTGATTTCTTATTAACACTCTTTCGAACACAACCGGTACATTCTAAAATAATCCTTACTCGAACATCTTTCCCCTTGGCCATAAACCTCCTTGGGATTTTTTATTCATTCAACTCTTCTATTTTCCGATCTGAAGGAACGAAGAAAGGAAGGAAAAAGAAGTGAAGTTGCTAACTCGAAATCCAAATTATCAAAAATTTCATTGCAACTAATATAGTTCTAATTATATTAATAATAAGTAATACAAAGATTTTAAACTCTATCTCAATTAGAAGTTTCGATGAGAATCACAGTAATTCATTTAAGCGTCTTGTAGAATACTGTTACACTAACTACATTTCTAACTACCTTCTCTTAATTTTAATTTAATTGAAGTTACTTTCACTGGAAGCGCGGACCCTGAGTTCCGAGTTTTACTGAAGTTGAATCCACTTTTTTTTCTTTTCTAACTTATTCAAATTAAATAAAAAAAAAGAGGAGGGGGGGTAGTAATCACAGATATTTAATTGTATCTCTAATCTTCTTCACCCTCTCCCCCACGTGTTGATAACTAGAATGAAAAAAAAGGCAATGTCAATCCATCGGGGAAAAAACGATTGATCTCTATCAATAGGCCTGCTAAAGACGCAAACCATAGAGTACTTATTAACGGTGCCACGGATAGATATGTTTTTAGATCTCGCATTTTGAATCCTCCTTCTTTATTGTTTCTTTATTGTAATAACTACTCTTTATTTTATTCTAATACATAATTCTAATAGATACAGAATCCGATTCTATGTAATTCAAGGCAACTTGCATTTGTTTTGTACACGGAATCTCTAATTCAAATTAAAATAAAATGTACAACAATTTCATAGATAAGATTTTCCTTTTCTTAAAAAAGAAAGCGCCGCCCTTTTTCTCGAGCATTAACGAAATTTGCGTAAGTTTCTTATTATATAATATATGATATGAGATCAAAAAGAAAAAATGATAATGATAATGGATATCAAAATGAAATAAAGTATGTGGAAAACAAAACAGGTATTCTTTACAATAACATTATAAATGAATTACAAAGGGATGTAGCGCAGCTTGGTAGCGCGTTTGTTTTGGGTACAAAATGTCACGGGTTCAAATCCTGTCATCCCTATCGATTACTTCGTCTCTGAGCAATAACAAAGGATCAATTGAGATTAATTAAAATTGAAAATGGGACATACTCTCAATTTTTAATATATATCATATTCTCTATATATAGTATAAGCATTCAAAATCGAGTAGAGGTAAAAAAAGACTCTTTTTTACTTACAGTCTCCTTTTTTGTGATTGAGACAAGAAAGCGCTCTTAGTTCAGTTCGGTAGAACGTGGGTCTCCAAAACCCAATGTCGTAGGTTCAAATCCTACAGAGCGTGATTCTCTTTTTGGTTTATTAGTTCAAAATTTATACGGAAAAATAGAAGAGCACTCTGAATTTGACCTCCTCCTTTCTTTAATCCGAAGAAGGTCAAAAAAAGCACGGTGTTAATTAATATTAATCAAAGGTCCAACTGATCACCACGTCTATATTGTAAATATGCAGTTACAAATAATCCCGCCAAAGTAATAGGAATTAGCCCCAAGACAATTCCAAAGAGCAAAACTTCAATCATTTCAATTTTTTTTTTTAAAAGGGAAAAAGAGAGGTAATATCTATCCTTAAATATTAAGCCATATTGACCAGAAATCTCAATAACCAAGAATTGGAAACGGACACGGTAAAGAACTAGAGACTAGGTGGAATACTACAGAAAATTTTTGTTTTGTTTTTATTTTTATAAACTGTTCATTCAATTAATTTCAAATAAGTCGTATCTTGCTCAGACCAATAAATAGAACTGAGGTTATAGTTAAAGCAGCTAGTAGAAAACCGAAAAAACTAGTTATAGTAGGCATGAAGGAGCTAAATAAACTTTTTTATACATATGCTTGTAAAGCAAAAGCACTTTCCTAAGTTCAATTTTTTGAAAGATAGGAGCATAAAGAAAAATACAAAATGAAAGAATAAGTTCAATTGAGAATTTTTTTATTGATTTTTTTTATCAATCATTTATTAATCATTATCATAATAAATTTTCCACGGCACTAATAAAATAAGAGTGGTAGTGGTATAGAT